TTGACTCTTATTCATAAGGTCTAATAATGTATATATATTGGACTTTATGAGGCAATTATAAACTCTGGGAGACAATTCGGATTGATCAATAAAAATAGATTTCAATGCTATTTTGTTTTTTCGAACTTTATCCAATTTATTGTGAAAAGTAAAGGGGGATAAAGGAACCATATGTTGATTGTCCTCTAAAGGTAAGTTTTCTTCTTCCTTATATAAAAAGGGAATAAATAAATCAATCAAATTCCGGGAGGCTTGATGAAGTGCTTCTTTCGGAGTTAAACTGCCATTTGTCCATATTTCGAGAAACAGTATCTCTTGTTTTTCATTCCTATTTCCATAGGAATGAATACTATGATTCACATTTCGAACAGGCATGAATACAGTATCTACAGGATAACTTCCATCTTGAAAGTTATGTGGCATCTTTATAAGATATCCGCGATTTCTTTCAATTTCTAATCCAATACGTAAATTAATTGGTTCTGCCAAGCTAGCTATATGTTGTGTATTGTCGACAATTTCTACATAAGGTGGTAAGATGATATCTCGAGCGGTTACATATCCAGGACCTCTAACACAAATAGACGCATCACAAGTTCCATATAGATTACTTCTCAATACAATTTCTTTCAAATTCATTAGAATTTCGTGGGCCGATTCTTGAATACCCGTTATAGTAGAATATTCGTGGGAGACGTTCTCAGATTTTACACGTGTGATACATGTTCCTTCTATTTCTCCAAGCAAAGCTCTTCGCATCGCAATGCCTATTGTGTCGGCTTGTCCTTTCATAAGTGGAGACAGAATAAATCGACCATAATAAAGCCGTTTACTGTCTGTTCTTGATTCAACACACTTCCATTGTAGTGTCCGAGTAGATACTGTTATTTTCTCTCGAACCATAGTAATAATATTTTTTTTGATTGAATTATTTATTTCTCTTGTTTCTCTTGAAATTTCTTCACTGTTTATTTCTACACACGTCTTTTTTTGGGAGGTCTACAACCATTATGTGGCATAGGGGTTACATCCCGTACAAAAGTTAATAGTATACCACTTCTACGAATAGCTCGTAATGCGGCGTCTCTTCCGAGACCGGGACCTTTTATCATGACTTCTGCTCGTTGCATACCTTGATCGACTACTGTACGAATAGCAACTGATGCTGCAGTTTGAGCGGCAAAGGGTGTCCCTCTTCTTGTACCCTTGAATCCACAAGTACCCGCCGAGGACCAGGAAACCACCCGACCCCGTACATCTGTAACTGTAACAATGGTATTATTGAAACTTGCTTGAACATGAATAACTCCCTTTGGTATTTTACGTGCACTTTTACGTGCACCAATACGTACATTTCTACGTAAACCAGTTTTCGGTATAGCTTTTGCCATATTGTATCATCTCATAAATATGAGTCAGAAATATATGGATATATCCATTTCATGTCAAAACAGATTCTTTATTTGTACGCTGAGCCCTTTAGTGAGTCTGATTATCCCTTTATCCTTGTCTTTGTTTATGTCTCGGGTTGGCACAAATTACTCTAATGCGCCCCCGTCTACGGATTAGTCGACATTTTTCACAAATTTTACGAACGGAAGCTCTTATTTTCATATTTTTCATTCCTTATCTTAATTCTGAATCTATTTCTCGGTAGAAAATAGGTTTCTTGAAATTTTTTATCTTGAATCGTATTCAATAAAAATAACCTAATCCTTCAAATCCTTGTTTCGGAGTCGATAAATTATACGTCCTCTGGTTGAATCATAACGACTTACTTCAATTTTGACTTTATCTCCGGGAAGTATCCGTATAAAACTACGCCGGATCTTTCCCGAAACATAACCTAGAATCAGATCCTCATTATCTAAACGAACCCGGAACATGCCATTGGGAAGCGATTCAGTAATTAAACCTTCATGAATCCATTTTTGTTCTTTCATTCCAGGTAAAACCCCCTTGAGGTATCAACTAATGGAGGAGAAACGATATTAGACAACTCAACCCCCTTATCTTTTTTTTTTTACAAATAGGAAGAGGTTTCGGATTTCATTTGGATATTAAATGGATTACCATATATAACATAAAATTTCTCCGCCGATTCTTTCTAGTCGAGCCTCCCGATCTGTCATTATACCCCGAGAAGTAGAAAGAATTACAATCCCCATCCCACCTAAAATTCTAGGAATTCGTTGAGAATTAGAATAGATTCGTAGACCGGGTCGGCTGATCCGTTTTAAATTTAACAAATTCCTATAGGGTCTTTTCCTATTCCTGCTATGTCGCAGGGTTAAAACCAAAAAATTTTGGTTTTTTTCTCGATGTTTTCTGACGTTTTCGATAAAACCTTCTCGGAAAAGTATTTTAACAATATTTTCGGTAATATTAGTAGATGCTATGCGAACAACTCTTTTTCTATCCATATCAGCATTTCGTATAGAGGTTATTATCTCAGCAATAGTGTCTCTACCCATGATGAACTAAAACTTTTGGTGTCTCAAAATTGGATATAATTAACATGTTTTTTTATTGGTTTATGAATATAAAATTTTTAAGGTATATACGCGAAACACAAGCTACGAATTAATCTAGTTCTTAAACTATTTCCTTTCAAATACCCCAAAAATATCAGATCTCTTTTTATTTTATAATACTTCGGGAGCTAATGAAACTATTTTAGTAAAATTTAATTGTCTCAATTCGCGGGGGATTGCCCCAAAAATGCGAGTTCCTTTTGGATTTCCTTCTTGATCAATCACAACTGCAGCATTGTCATCATATCGTATTATCATACCGCTTTCACGTTTAAGTTCTTTACAGGTACGAACAATTACAGCTCTGACTACTTCTGACTTTTCTAGGGGCATATTTGGTACTGCTTCTTTGATCACAGCAACAATAACGTCACCGATATTAGCATATCGGCGATTGCTAGCTCCTATGATTCGAATACACATCAATTTTCGAGCCCCGCTGTTATCCGCTACATTTAAATAGGTCTGAGGTTGAATCATATAAATTTTTGAGTCTATTCTTCCAATGCAAAGGATGAAAAAATAAAAGAAATATTGTTTCTCTAAGTCTAAAAAAAGAAACCTGCGATTTTGTTTCATCCCCAAGACTCATTTCTGTCGGTTCTACCTTTTTAGCCCGAAATAATAAATTGAGTTCGTATAGGCATTTTGGATGCCGCTATTAAAATAGCCCTTTTAGCTATATTTTCGGTTACTCCACCCATTTCATATAGTATTCGCCCCGGTTTAACAACAGCTACCCAATATTCAGGGGATCCTTTCCCCGAGCCCATACGTGTTTCAGCGGGTCTTACTGTAACTGGTTTATCTGGAAAGAGCCGGACCCATATTTTTCCACCACGGCGTGCATTTCGTGTCATTGCTCGGCGACCTGCTTCGATTTGTCTCGATGTGATCCAAGCGGGTTCAAGTGCTTGAAGAGCATATTTACCGAAACAAATATGATTACCTCGATAAGATATTCCCTTCATTCTTCCTCTATGTTGTTTACGGAATTTAGTTCTTTTGGGGTTATAGTTGATGGTTGTTTCGGAATTCCATCTCTACTACAGAGCTGGACGTGAGAGTTTCTTCTCATCCAGCTCCTCGCGAATAAAAGAATTCAAAATTGAATTTCAATTAATTTGAATAGCTATTAGAACATTTTTATAAAAAATGTTATTTTTTCTAATGTCCTAATAAATCTTTATTGTTTTTTGTCCTTTATCCGAGTTTACCAATTCAAAAAAAGAAAGTTTTCGCGGGCGAATATTGACTCTTGCAATCTCTATTTCAGTTCTAGCACTTGTTGGTCACTTTTCCGAATAGATGAATTGATTTCCGGTTCATTTCGCCATCCTAACTAGTGAATCATTAAAATTCATTTGTTTAATCAAATCTTTTGCATTCACAGGTTTCTTCGTTTCCACCACTTCGTACTAAATGATTAGGTCAGAATTCTACAACGGAGCTCATAATCCAATTTATTCTTGAGTCAACCTTCTTAGTCTTTATTGACTCGAAGCTCTTGAGTTTTTTCTTTTCTTCTATCAGAAATTCATTGAATATTTGATTATGTATGAATCAATTAGTATTCATGCTTTATTACATTGTCTTTTATGAGATGACCCACAGACCTTCCATATTTGAATTCTATATCATTGATATTCTTTTTCTCTCTTTCTCTCATCCTTCCATTTATCGACACCTTTCTTCTGTAATTTTGCTTTAAAAAAAAGTTTAATTATTTCAGTTGCTACAAAGATATGACTTATTTAACATATCTTGACTGGTTCTTTAGATCCAGATAATATGAAGTGATGAATTGGTTTTCATACTATCGGGCCGGTCTTTTGTAATCCTAACCCTAAAAAAACCCAACGAGTCACACACTAAGCATAGCAATTATATCAAAAGGTCAATTGAATTTTTATTCAACCCTATAGAATTAAGAATTTGTTTGATTGGCAGGAAAAAGAATAAATGAGTTTCCCCTTTTTTCCTTCTATCAATAGATAGAAGGAAAAAACAATGAAAGTTTTCTTATTCCTCTTCTTTGTCTATAAAAATCCAAATTTTTATGCCCAAGACCCCATAGATAGTTCGAACTGTATAGGAACAATAATCTATTTTAGCTCGAATGGTTTGTAGGGGAACTCTGCCCTCTCTGATCCATTCGACACGGGCAATTTCTTTTCCGTCGATACGACCTGCAATTTGGACTTGAATTCCTTTTGTATCCGCTTGTTCAGTTAATTCAATAGCCTTTTTCATTGCTTTTCGAAATGAAACTCTATTCTTTAATTGTCCGGCTATAAATTCTGCAAGAATATTAGGGTTTCCGTAAGGTTTTGCAATTCTTGTGATAGCAATGTTAAGTTTTCGATTGACATAATGAAATTTTTTTTGTAGATTCATCTGTAATTCTTCGACCCCTCGCGGTCTACTTTCTATTAATAACTTTGGGAATCCCATAAAGATTATGAC